ATTGGTATTATTATAATAGTTTAAAAATGAATATTTTTGGGTAAAAAGACATTATTTTGAGATTCTTTCTGCTGTCTGGGGGGGCTAAGCATGAGTATGGGAATCTTAGTAGTGTTGGGGGGGTAGGGGGGGCTTAGACGCGCGTAAATTTAGACCCCGGGTCCTCTGGGTTGTGGGTCTTGTCAGTGTTAAAGGTTTGTTATGTACTGAAGGTCTTTATGTCATGTTTTAGATAAATGTTTTGAAGGATTTCATTTTAATTACTCCGATTACATGATATATTATGTACAACCTTATTTTAATTAGTGAAGTGCACTCTGAAATGTTGTTTGAAAGGAAAACAGATAAAAAACCCCATACCCTCTGGAAAAAATGCTCGGCATGGGGAGTGTCCCACTAATGTTTTAAAGCATTAACCTATGTAAGCGTCGATGAAAGTGGGAGTAATAATCAATTCATGGACCTGAAATAGGAGCCAAATGCCAGGAATAGTTCATCAAATTGCAACCCTTATTATAACTGTCCCTGACCATCAATAATAGAATGCTTTCAGGTTATAAGTACTATGCTAGGTTCTTATTGGGCATCATTTGGTGTTACAATTCTAATGCAAAATTCTACCTGTACATTACCTTAAACCATTCACATTTGATAGATTAATATCTATCAAATGTGATTATGTTGAGAATTACCATCTGATGTCTTAAGTCCATTCTTAGATGCTAGGTGATAACATAAATGTTTAAGTTAGTTCATGTGGAGTAGTACATAAGAATACTTGCTAAGCTATAGAAGTAGATTTTAGGTGATTCTTATGGTTATAGGAGAGTACTTTTCATGGGCGTGTTTTCAAAGAATAGTTTAGTTAAGAACACTAGCTTTGGGAGTTAGCGGTGAGGGTTTGAATCCCTTTTCTTTGAGCAGTAGGGTGGATTTTAACCTCCAGCTTCCGGTTTACAAGACCGGCGCTCTAAATTGAGCTACTAATGCATAATCATCCTATAAATTTGTTTTCTAGAATGCTTGTAAGTGGTATGGCAAGAAGGAATAGGGAGAAGTAAATAATGGAGGCAGCTTGGCCAATGATGATGTACGGGTGTTCAACCGGTATGCCGCCAATTCAGGTTAAGATTGCGATGTCTGCGATTAAGGTTCAAAATAGGAATTGGGTTAGGGGACGAAAGGTTAGGCCGCGTTGTTTCGATGTGTGGAGGATTGGAATAAGTATTAGTACTAAAATGGAGCCTAATAGGGCGAGGACGCCTCCTAGTTTGTTAGGGATGGAGCGAAGGATAGCATAGGCAAATAGGAAGTATCACTCAGGCTTAATGTGTGGTGGGGTGACTAGGGGATTAGCTGGCGTGAAGTTGTCTGGGTCTCCTAGTAGGTTTGGTGAGAATAGGGCAAGGGAGGAGAGAGCGAGCAGAGCAATGGCGAATCCTAGGAGGTCTTTGTAGGAGAAGTATGGGTGGAATGGGATTTTGTCTACGTCGGAGTTTATTCCTAGGGGGTTATTTGAGCCTGTTTCGTGTAGGAAGAGTAGGTGGAGCAGGGTTGCGGCTGCAATAATGAAAGGGAATAAGAAGTGGAAGGCGAAGAAACGGGTTAAGGTAGCGTTGTCGACTGAGAAGCCTCCTCAGATTCATTGGACTAGATCATTACCAATGTATGGGACGGCGGAGAGGAGGTTGGTAATAACGGTTGCTCCTCAAAATGACATTTGTCCTCATGGAAGAACATAGCCTACGAAGGCTGTTATTATTACTAGTAATAGAAGTACTACTCCGATGTTTCAGGTTTCTTTGTTTAGGTAGGAGCCGTAGTATAGACCTCGTCCGATGTGGAGGTAAATACAGATGAAAAAGAATGATGCACCGTTGGCATGTAGACTTCGGATGAGTCATCCGTAGTTGACGTCTCGGCAAATATGGGCGACTGAAGAGAAGGCTGTGGCGATGTCAGAGGTGTAGTGTATGGCTAAGAAGAGTCCTGTAAGGATTTGGATGATTAGGCACATACCTAATAGTGAGCCAAAGTTTCATCAGGCTGAAATGTTGGACGGTGTAGGTAGATCAACTACTGCGCCGTTGGCGATTTTTAGGAGGGGGTGGGTTTTACGGAGGCTGGCCATTAGGTGTTTCTGTAGTTGAATAACAACGGTGGTTTTTCAAGTCATTAGTCCTGGTTAAAATCCTGGTGGAAATTATGACCTATATTATGTCTTTGTTTTTGTTTGGCTTGGTGTTAGGGTTGTTAGCGGTAGCTTCCAATCCCTCTCCTTACTTTGCAGCCCTTGGTCTCGTGGTTGTTGCGGGGGTTGGGTGTGGGGTGATTATGGGGCATGGGGGGTCTTTTTTATCTTTGGTGTTGTTTTTGATTTATCTAGGAGGGATATTAGTTGTGTTTGCATATTCTGCCGCTTTGGCGGCAGAGCCCTACCCAGAGAGCTTAGGGAGCGGTCCCGTTGCTGAGTTTATGTTTGGTTATGGATTGGTAGTTGCTGTTGCTTCCTGGATGTTTTGGGGAGGGTGGTATGGGTTTTCTTGGTCTTCTGTGGATGAATTGGGAGAGTTGTTAGTTGTTCGTGGAGATACTAGTGGTGTTGCATTAATGTATTCGTTGGGGGGAGGGTTATTGGCTGTTAGTGCTTGGGTGCTTGTTTTGACTCTTTTTGTTGTGTTAGAGCTAACTCGTGGCTTTAATCGAGGGGTCCTTCGGTCTGTTTAGAGGTAGAGGATTATTGTTGCTATAGCTAATGTGAATAGGAATAGGGTTAGGTACGTTTTGACTATTCCTCGCTGGGTGTTACTTGTTGTTGTTACTAGGGGGATGTTTATGGAGATTAGGGCTTTTGGGGCCACTTTTTCTAGTCAAGTTTGGTCAATTGTTTGGCTTGCCAGGGTTTGGCCTAATGTGAGGTTTAGTTTAGGAGTTATTCGGTGAATGATGGAGGGGAAGAAGCCTAAAGCATTTGAGAAATGGTGGGAGGTAAGGATGGGGTGTGGCTTGAATTGTTTGCTTGTTAGGGATGCTAGTTCTAGGGCTAAGAGTAGGCCAAGAATGGTAACTGTTAAGGCTGCTGTTTTGAGTGGGGTTGGTATAGTTATTACTTGTGTTTTTAAGGGTAGGATGTTGGAGGTGATTAGTAGGCCTGCGATAATGCTTCCTCAAGCTAGTCGTTTGATTGGATTAATTACGGCTGGATTGTTTTCGTTGATTGGGGATAAGGGGTTGAATCGGGGGTGGCCCATTGATACGAAGAATACCACTCGGAGGCTGTAGATAGCGGTGAAAGAGGTGGCTAGGAGGGTCAAGATTAGGGCTCAGGCGTTTAGGTAAGATGTGTTAAGTGCTTCAAGGATAGCGTCTTTGGAGAAGAACCCGGCTAGGAAAGGGGTGCCGGTTAGGGCCAGGCTGCCCAGAGTTAAGCAGGATGAGGTGAAGGGGGTGAGATGCTGTATGCCTCCTATTTTTCGGATATCTTGTTCGTCATTTAGGCTGTGAATGATTGAGCCCGAGCAGAGGAAGAGTATTGCTTTAAAGAAGGCGTGGGTACAAATGTGGAGGAAGGCAAGTTGGGGTTGGTTGAGACCAATGGTGACTATCATTAATCCTAATTGACTGGATGTGGAAAATGCTACGATTTTTTTAATGTCGTTCTGGGTAAGAGCACATGTGGCGGTGAATAAAGTTGTTAGTGCTCCTAGGCATAGGCAAGTTGTGAGGGCTGTTTGGTTGTTTTCTATTAGGGGGCTTAGGCGGATTAAAAGGAAGATTCCGGCGACTACTATGGTACTTGAGTGAAGGAGGGCGGATACCGGTGTAGGGCCCTCCATGGCGGAGGGGAGTCATGGGTGGAGTCCGAATTGTGCTGATTTTCCGGTGGCTGCTAGGATTAGGCCGAGGAGGGGGTAGGTGAGGTCTGTTGAGTTGGCGTTTGAGAAGATTTGTTGGATTTCTCAGGAGTTTAGGTTGGTTGCTATTCAGGCCATGGAAAAAATTAGGCCGATATCTCCTACGCGGTTGTATAATACGGCTTGTAGGGCGGCGGTGTTCGCATCTGCGCGAGAGTACCATCAGCCGATTAGGAGGAATGACATGATTCCTACTCCTTCTCAGCCAATGAATAGTTGAAATATGTTGTTTGCGGTGACTAGGATGATTATGGCAATTAGGAAGGTCAGCAGGTATTTAAAGAATCGGTTGATATTTGGGTCGGAATGTATATACCATGACGCGAATTCAAGGATCGATCAGGTTACATAAAGGGCTACTGGTGTGAAGATGATTGAGTAGTGGTCGAAGTAGAAACTAATATTGATGTCAAATATTAGTGTATTTATCCAATTTCAGGTTGTAGTCACTACTTCTGTTCCTTCGTTGAGGAACAAGGCTAGGGGGAGGAGGCTGATAAGGAATGCTAGTTTTACGGCGGTTTTAACTTTAGTTAGAGGTCAGTTTGGTTGTTGAGGGTTAGGTGTTAAGGTGGTTAGTAGTGGGTAGAGGAGGAGGATAAAAATAATAATTAGGCCAGATGTTATTATTAGTGCGGAGGGGTGCATAGCTACTACTTGGATTTGCACCAAGAGTTTTTGGTTCCTAAGACCAACGGATGAGCTGTTATCCTTTAGGAGCGGTGTTTTGCGAGTGATCCTTGGAGTTTAACCAAGGGGGCAAAGGTTAGCAGTCTTTGTTGCTGCGAGCATCTCTCGGTGGATGAGAGGATTTTAACCTCTGTTTTTAGAATCACAATCTAATGTTTTTGTTAAACTACATCTACAGGCGGTTCAACCTCATACTAGTTCTGGTTTTAGAATGAGTAGTAAGAGGGGAATAAGGTGGAGGGCGATGAGTAGGTGTTCTCGAGAATGGGTTGGTTCAATGGAAAGAATGTGTGCGGGCAGTTGTCCTCGTTGGGTCATTAGGAATATGTAGAGGGAATAACCCGCTGTGATGAGAGTTCCGGCTCCTGTTAAGGCTAGGGTTCATCAGGATCAGTTGAATAGTGAGGTAATAATCATTAATTCACCTATGAGGTTTGGGAGGGGTGGTAGGGCAAGGTTAGCTAGGCTTGCGAGGAATCATCATATTGCTATTAGGGGAAGAGCTATTTGAAGGCCTCGAGCTAGTAGTAGGGTTCGACTGTGTGTGCGTTCGTAGTTTGTGTTGGCTAAGCAAAATAGTGCGGAGGATGTGAGACCGTGTGCAATTATTAGGATTAGGGCTCCTGTAAAGCCTCATGGCGTTTGGATTAGGATTCCTCCTACTACTAGGCCTATGTGGCTAACGGAAGAGTAGGCGATTAGTGATTTAAGGTCTGTTTGGCGTAAGCAAATTGAGCCAGTTATGATTACACCTCATAGGGCGAGGGTAATAAAGGGGTAGCTCAGTTCCTTAGTTATGGGGTCGAGGATGGTTAATATTCGTATTATGCCGTAACCTCCTAATTTTAGTAGGACGGCGGCTAAGACTATGGACCCTGCGACGGGGGCTTCTACGTGGGCTTTTGGTAGTCAGAGGTGGGCTCCGTATAGGGGTATTTTTACTAGGAATGCAAGCATGCATCCTAATCATCAGAATGTGCTGGCTCAGGTGTTAGGGTGGGTGGAGGTTGTGTGTTGTAGGGCTAGTAGGGATAATGTACCTGCAGTGTTCTGTAAGAGTAGGAGGGCAACTAGTAGTGGTAAAGAGCCTGCTAGAGTGTAGAATAGGAAGTAGGTGCCAGCGTTTAGACGTTCTGTTTGGTTGCCTCATCGGGTAATCAGGATGAGGGTGGGGATTAGGGTTGCTTCAAACATGATGTAAAATATAAGAATTTCGGTAGCCCCGAAGGCTAGGATAAGGAAGAATTGGAGGGATGTCAGTAGGGAGATGTATATTCGTTGTCGGTTATGTGGTTCTTGGGTGAGGTGGTTTTGGCTGGCAAGAATTATTAGTGGGAGGAGTCAGCAAGTTAATACTAGTAGTGGGGTAGATAGTCCGTCTGTGGCGAGGTAAAGGTTGAGAGAGGTTCATCCGGTCTCGGAGATGTTTTTTAACCAAGTTAGGCTGATTGTAGCAATAAGTAGGCTGTGAAGAAGACTAGAGGGCCACAGTCATTTGTGGGGCACTAGTCACGAGGTGGGGATTAGGAGAAGGGTTGGGATAAGAATTTTTAGCATTGTAATAGGTTAAGGGCTTGTAGTCGGTCTGTGCCGTGTGTTCGAGCGGTGGCAACTAGGAGTGCTAGCCCAGTACTAGCTTCGCAGGCTGAAAATGCAAGGAGAAAGACGGGCAAGGCGGAGAAGTTGGTGGAGCTGAATTGTATTGATCATAGGGAAAGGGCGATAAATAGGGAAAGTATTATTCCTTCGAGACAGAGGAGTGCGGATAGTAGGTGGGTGCGATGGAACGTTAGGCCTGCTAGTCCGAGGATAAAAGCTGAGGAGAAGGAGAAGTGGACGGGGGTCATAAGGTGATTATGGACTTTAACCATAAGTTTTTGAGCCGAAATCAAATGTTTTTTTTAAACTAATTACCTATTCTGCTCATTCGAGCCCTCCTTGGACTCATTCATAAATGAGGCCTAGGGTTAGGAGTAAGAGGATGGTGGAGGCTCATGTGAAGGTAAGTAAGGGTGAGTCTAACTGGTTCCCTCATGGAAGCGGTAGTAAAAGGGCAATTTCTAGGTCGAAAAGTAGGAAGAGGATAGCGACTAAAAAAAATCGAAGTGAAAAAGGTAGGCGGGCTGATCCAAGGGGGTCAAAACCGCATTCGTAGGGGGAGAGCTTCTCATGGTCGGGGGTCATTTGCGGTAGTCAGAATGAGACAATTGCTAGGATGGAAGAGAGTAAAATAGTCAATAAGATAATTGTTGTGATTAAGTTCATTATCTTTCCTTGGGCTTGAACCAAGACCGAGTGATTGGAAGTCACATATACTGGAGTTAATACTAGAAAGATTATGAGCCTCATCAGTAGATGGAGATGTATAGGAATAATCAGACTACGTCTACGAAATGTCAGTATCATGCAGCAGCCTCAAATCCAAAGTGATGTTCTGATGTAAAGTGAAATTGAATTTGGCGGATAAAGCATACAGCTAGGAATGTGGATCCAATAATTACGTGTAGGCCGTGGAAACCTGTTGCGACGAAAAATGTTGATCCGTAAACACCGTCTGCGATGGTAAAAGGAGCTTCGTAGTATTCTATTGCTTGAAGGAATGTAAAGTAAAATCCAAGGAGGATAGTGAGGAATAGTGATTGAATAGCTTGTTTACGTTCTCCTTCTATAATACTGTGGTGGGCCCAGGTTACAGTGACACCTGAGGCTAGAAGGACTGCGGTGTTGAGGAGGGGTACTTCGAATGGGTCCAAAGGGGTAATTCCGGTTGGGGGTCAGCAGCCTCCTAGTTCGGGGGTTGGGGCTAGACTTGAGTGATAAAATGCTCAGAAAAATCCCAGAAAGAAGAATACTTCTGATGTAATGAATAGGATTATTCCGTATCGTAGGCCTTTTTGGACGGGAGGGGTATGGTGTCCTTGGAATGTGCCTTCTCGGACGATATCTCGTCATCATTGATATATTGTCAGTAACAGGAGGATGGTGCCGAGTGTTATTAAAGTTGTTGAGTTATAGTGGAATCAAATTGCTAGGCCAGATGTCATTAACAAAGCGGCGGCGGCGCCTGTTAGTGGTCAGGGGCTGGGGTCAACCATGTGGTATGCGTGTGCTTGATGGGCCATTAAACGTTTTCTTGTAAGTAAAGGCTTAGGAGTAGGACAAATACATAGGCTTGGATTATGGCAACGGCGACTTCTAGTAGGGTAAGAAGAAAGAGGAGGGTGGCTGTGAGGATAGCTACTGTGGGTATTAAGGGCAGTAAGACATAAGCTGCGGTGGCGATTAGTTGAATGAGCAAGTGGCCTGCTGTTAGGTTGGCAGTTAGCCGTACGCCAAGGGCTAATGGTCGAATGAAGAGACTAATGGTTTCGATGATGATTAGTACTGGAATTAGGGGGGTGGGAGTGCCTTCGGGAAGCAGATGTCCAAGGGCGATGGTTGGTTGGTTTCGCATGCCGATAATTACCGTAGCAAGTCAGAGTGGTACAGCAAAGCCTATGTTTAGGGATAGTTGGGTTGTTGGGGTAAAGGTGTAAGGGAGGAGTCCTAGTATGTTAAGGGAGATGAGGAATAGCATTAAGGATGTGAGTATTAAGGCTCATTTATGGCCTCCCAGGCTTATTGGTAGGAGAAGTTGTTGCGTAAATCGGTTAATAAATCAGTTTTGGAGTGTTAAGAGGCGGTTAGTTCGTCATCGGGCGGTGGGGGTTGGGAAAAGAATTCATGGTAGAAGGAGGGCTAAGGCTATTAAAGGGATTCCTAAGAAGAAAGGGCTTATAAATTGGTCGAAGAAGCTTAGTGTCATGGTCAGTTTCAGGATTCTGCTTTTGGTTTTTCTGTGCTTTGCGGGGAGGTTTCATTTGGGAAGGTGTGGGCTATTACTTTAGGGGGGAGAATAGTTAAAAATACTAGTCATGAGAAAACTAGAATAGCAAACCAGGGTGCGGGGTTGAGTTGAGGCATGTCGCCAAGGGTGGTTGGGGGCCACCAGTCTTTAGCTTAAAAGGCTAACGCTACTTCCCTATTTAGCTTCTTGGCGAGGCGTCTTCAAGTATTATGGAGGATCAGTTTTCGAAGTGTTCTAATGGTACGGCTTCAACTACGATTGGTATAAAGCTGTGGTTTGCGCCGCAGATTTCTGAGCATTGTCCATAGAATACTCCTGGACGGGATGTAATAAAAGCTGTTTGGTTTAAACGTCCTGGTACTGCGTCTATTTTTACGCCAAGGGCTGGAACAGCTCATGAGTGTAGGACATCTTCGGCTGAGACTAGGACTCGAACTGGAGATTCAATTGGTACAACCATTCGATGGTCTGCTTCTAGTAGTCGGAATTGACCTGGGGCTAGGTCTTGTGTTGGAATTATATATGAATCAAACCCAAGATCTTCATAGTCTGTGTATTCATAGCTTCAGTACCACTGATGTCCTATTGCTTTAATGGTAAGATGCGGGTCATTGATTTCATCTATAAGGTAGAGAATTCGGAGTGAAGGGAGAGCGATTAGAATTAAGATGACTGCGGGGAGAATAGTTCAAATAATTTCAATTTCTTGTGAGTCCAGGATGTATTTGTTTGTAAGCTTGGTTGAGACCATGGCAACAATAATATATAGAACGAGAGTGCTAATTAGAAATACGATTATTAAGGCGTGGTCGTGAAAATGTAGGAGTTCCTCTATAACGGGTGAGGCTGCATCTTGAAATCCTAGTTGTGAGGGATGGGCCATTATGGGATAAGGTACGTGGGGTTTTAACCCACAATTTTGCCTTGACAAGGCAGTGTAATTTCTGTTTTACTAGTATCTTATTAAGAAAGTGGCAGAGTGGTTATGTGCTTGGCTTGAAACCAATTTACGGGGGTTCGATTCCCTCCTTTCTCGCTTAGGTTGCCTGTACTTGAACGAAGGCAGGTTCTTCAAATGTGTGGTATGGTGGTGGGCAGCCGTGAAGTCATTCAACGTTTGTTGAGGTAAGTTCTACGGACAGAACTTCTCGTTTAGCTGCAAATGCTTCTCAAATGATAAATAGGAAAAGAATTACTGCTACCAGAGATACTAGAGATCCGATTGATGATACTGTATTTCATAGTGTGTAGGCATCAGGATAGTCTGAGTAACGGCGAGGCATGCCAGCTAGACCCAGGAAGTGTTGTGGGAAAAACGTGAGATTTACACCTACGAACATTACTCCAAAATGGATTTTAGTCCATGTGTCATGTAAAGTGTAGCCGGAGAATAGTGGGAATCAGTGGACGAATGCGGCAACGATGGCAAAGACGGCTCCTATTGAGAGGACATAGTGGAAATGGGCTACTACGTAGTAAGTGTCGTGAAGGACAATGTCGAGTGATGAATTTGCCAGGACAATGCCTGTTAAGCCTCCTACTGTAAATAAAAAGATGAATCCCAGGGCCCATAAAAGTGGAGTTTCTCATTTGATTGAGCCTCCATGCAATGTAGCCAATCAGCTAAACACTTTTACACCAGTTGGGATTGCGATGATTATTGTGGCTGAGGTGAAGTAAGCTCGCGTGTCAACATCCATTCCAACTGTGAACATATGGTGGGCTCAAACAATAAAACCAAGAAGCCCGATGGCCATTATGGCTCATACTATACCCATATATCCGAAAGGTTCTTTTTTTCCTGAGTAGTAAGCAACAATGTGTGAAATTATTCCGAAACCAGGGAGAATCAGAATGTACACCTCTGGATGACCAAAGAATCAGAATAAATGTTGGTATAGAATAGGGTCTCCACCTCCAGCAGGGTCAAAGAAGGTGGTGTTTAGATTTCGGTCGGTGAGTAGTATGGTAATTCCGGCAGCCAATACAGGAAGTGATAGGAGGAGAAGGACTGCCGTAATCAGGACTGCTCAGACAAATAATGGTGTTTGATACTGGGAAATGGCGGGTGGTTTTATATTAATAATTGTTGTAATAAAATTAATTGCCCCTAGAATTGATGAGACACCTGCTAAATGTAGAGAGAAAATAGTTAGGTCTACAGAGGCTCCTGCATGGGCTAGGTTTCCTGCTAAAGGGGGATATACCGTTCATCCAGTACCAGCCCCAGCTTCTACGCTCGAGGAGGCAAGGAGTAGGAGGAGTGATGGGGGTAGAAGTCAAAAGCTTATATTATTCATTCGAGGAAATGCTATATCTGGGGCCCCAATTATTAGGGGGATTAGTCAATTTCCGAATCCTCCAATCATGATTGGTATTACTATAAAGAAAATTATTACAAAAGCATGTGCTGTAACGATGACGTTATAAATTTGGTCATCGCCCAAAAGAGCGCCAGGTTGGCTTAGTTCTGCTCGGATTAGTAAGCTTAAAGCTGTACCTACTATTCCAGCTCAAGCACCGAAGATTAGGTATAGGGTGCCGATATCTTTGTGATTAGTTGAGAAGAGTCAACGTGTAATTGCCACGGGTAAGATGGCTGAGGGTTAAGCGGTGGATTGTAGCCCCATGTACAGAGGTTCAAATCCTCTTCTTGCCAGCCTTGAGGTGTTTTAACATTTCAGATTGCAAATCTGAAGAAGCAGATTAATATCTGCCGGGGCTTTCCCCCGCCTATTTTGTTTCGGCTAGGCGGGGGAAAGTTAGACGGATGCTCGCTGGTTTGAGCGTTTAGCTGTTAACTAAGAGTTTGTAGGATCGAGGCCTGCCTGTCTAGTAAGGCTTTAGCTTAATTAAAGTGTCTGTTTTGCATACAGGAGATGTGGGGTAATGTCCTGCAAGTCTTACAGAGGCTGGAAGATTCTCACTTCCACTGAGGGCTTTGAAGGCCCTTGGTCTTTTATATTATCCTAAGTCTCTAGATGGTGAGTAGTGCTGTTATAGCAGGGGTTAGAGGGAGGAGGCATACTGTAGCTGTTGTGGATGTTGTCAGGAGAAGTGTTAGTTGTGTTGATGGGAGTCGTCATGGGGTTGTTCCGGTAGGGGTGTTAGGGGAGATTGTTAGGGTGGAGGCGTAGGTGATTCGTAGGTAAAAATATAGGCTCAGGAGTGCGGTTAGTGCAGCTAACGTGGCCGGGAGGGCTAAGTCTTGTTTGGTTAGTTCTTGGAGAATTAGTCATTTTGGCATGAATCCTGTCAGAGGAGGGAGGCCCCCTAGTGATAGTAGGACTAGGGGTGTGAGGGAGGTGAGTACGGGGGTTTTAGCTCATGAGATGGCTAGGGTGTTAATGTTCGTAGAGGTGTTTAGTTTAAAAATCAAAAATGTTGTAGTTGTTAAAATCAGGTATGTAACCAATGTGAGTAGTGTTAGGGATGGTGAAAATTGGATGATTAATAGTATTCATCCTAGGTGGGCAATTGAAGAATAGGCTAGGATCTTTCGTAATTGTGTTTGGTTCAGTCCTCCTCATCCTCCCACTAATGTTGATGAAAGGCCTAGGAAGATTAATAGGTTCGGGTTCACTGGTTGCACTTGTAGGAGTAGTGCGAAGGGAGCAAGTTTTTGTCAGGTGGATAGGATAAGTCCAGTGGTCAGGTTTAGGCCTTGGAGTACTTCTGGCAGTCAGGAGTGTAATGGGGCTAAGCCGAGTTTTAGGGCTAGGGCAATGATGATTATTGTGACAGGCAGAGGGTGCGATGTTTGCTGAATATCTCATTGGCCAGTTAGTCATGCGTTTGTTGTGCTGGCAAATATGAGGGTTGCGGCGGCCGTTGCTTGGGCTAAAAAATATTTTGTGGCGGCTTCAATGGCTCGTGGGTGGTACTGGTGTGTTATAAGGGGGATGATGGCAAGAGTGTTAATTTCTAGTCCTATTCAAGCAAGGAGTCAGTGGGAGCTTATGAATGTAATAGTGGTTCCTAAGCCTAGGCTAAATATTAGGGTGGTTAAAATGTAAGGGCTCATTAGTAAGGGAAGGATTTTAACCAACATGTTTGGGGTATGGGCCCAAAAGCTTATTTAGCTGACTTTACTAGGAAGTGGTGTAGTGGAAGCACTGAGAGTTTTGATCTCTCTGGGTAGGGTTCGAGTCCCTTCTTTCTAAGGAGTTGGGGGGATTTTAACCCTCATGATACACTCTATCAAAGTGGTCCTTTAATTCAGGCACAGCTCCTAGCAGGTTGGTTTTTATTTGGTTATAATTGTGGGGGTAGTCCTGCAAATGCTACGGGTAAGGCTAAATGTCATACAATTAAGGCAAGGGTTAGGGGTAGAAAGTTTTTTCAGATTAGGTGCATAAGCTGATCGTACCGAAATCGTGGGTATGAGGCTCGAACTCATAGGAATATGATTGAAAGTAGGGCTGCTTTTGTTATTAGGTTTAATGAGGTGAGTTCTGGCATGGTTGGGATGTGTGAGGCCCCTAGGAATAGGATTGCAGAGAATGTGTTTATTAGGAGGATGTTGGCGTATTCTGCCAGGAAGAATAGGGCGAAAGGGCCTCCGGCGTATTCTACGTTAAATCCTGAGACTAGTTCTGATTCACCTTCAGTAAGGTCAAATGGGGCCCGGTTAGTCTCTGCTAATGTTGAGATAAATCATATAGCGGCTATTGGTCAAGCGGGGAAGATGAGTCAAATGCTTTCTTGGGCGGTGCTGAATGTTTGGAGGGTAAATCCTCCGGTGAAGATAATTATGCATAGTAGAATTAGGCCAAGGCTTACTTCGTAAGAGATGGTTTGTGCTACTGCTCGTAGGGCTCCGATTAGGGCGTATTTTGAGTTGGATGCTCATCCTGAGCCGAGGATAGAGTATACTGCTAGGCTTGATAGGGCTAGGACGAATAGGATTCCTAAGTTCAGGTCAACTACTGGGTATGGTATGGGTATGGGGGCTCACAGGGTTATGGCTAGTGTTAGAGCGAGTATAGGGGTAAATAAAAATAGTAGGGGAGAGGATGTGGATGGGCGTACGGGCTCTTTGATGAAGAGTTTTACCCCGTCTGCGATTGGTTGAAGTAGTCCGTATGGGCCGACAACGTTTGGGCCTTTTCGTAATTGTATATAACCTAGTACTTTGCGTTCAACTAAGGTGAGGAAGGCTACTGCTAGTAGGATGGGAATAATAAAGGCCAGCGGGGAGATCACATGGGTGATAAGGGTTGAGATCATAATTAAGGAGAGGACTTGAACCTCTGTGGAAAGGGCTTAGGTCTTTTGCAATGTCCGGGCTCTGCCACCTTAATATGTTATGTTCTTTAACATGGTTTAGCTCTCCTTTGTTCGCTTGAGTTGGGGGCAGCGAGTTGGGGTGAGGCGTGTCTGTGACATGGGCCTCTTCTTTTTGGTCCTTTCGTACTGAAAAAGGATTGCGTCATAGATAGAAACCGACCTGGATTACTCCGGTCTGAACTCAGATCACGTAGGATTTTAATCGTTGAACAAACGAACCCTTAATAGCGGCTGCACCATTAGGATATCCTGATCCAACATCGAGGTCGTAAACCCCCTTGTCGATATGGGCTCTATAAGGGGATTGCGCTGTTATCCCTAGGGTAACTCGGTTCGTTGATCGGCTTTGCCGGATCTTAGAGGTCAGATGTTCTGTTTCTTAGAGCGGGGGCTCTTGTATGGAGGATTGGTGGTCCCTTTCCACATGGGGGTTTTTTGTTTCCCCGCGGTCGCCCCAACCAAAGGCATTTGGACAGGTTTCGTATGGTTGTGTTCCTTTATTAGGGATGTTTGGTACGATCTGTTTATTACCTAAAGCTCCATAGGGTCTTCTCGTCTTATGTTCATATTCCCGCTTCTGCACGGGAGGATCAATTTCATTAACTTGGGAAAGGAGACAGTTAAACCCTCGTAATGCCATTCATACAGGTCCCCATTTAAGAGACAAGTGATTGCGCTACCTTCGCACGGTCAAAATACCGCGGCCGTTAAACGTAAAAGTCACAGGGCAGGCGGGACCTCTTATTCATTGTCTTGCAAGAGGCGATGTTTTTGGTAAACAGGCGAGGCTTGTGTTTGCCGAGTTCCTTCTTTTCCTTTTAGTTTTTCCTTAGTGGCATTCCAGTGTGGGGTCAACGGTTGTCATTTGAGCATTTTTCTTGTTTTCTGTTTTATCATCATTCCCCTCTTTGGTTGGGGCCGTTAATGTTCGGTGTGGGTTCGTTCCGATGTACACTTATGCTTGGAGAAAGTCGGTACTTTCTTATTACTCATATTAGCATAGTCGGTCCTATGTCTGCATAGGAAGGCCTGATATGTTTTAGGGGATTTAGATTTTATTATCGGGATTAGTGGGGGTTGGATGTTTGAGCTTTAACGCTTTCGGTCAGGATGGCTGCTTTTAGGCCCACCTAAACATACTGCCTTGTTTATATTTTGATCTTAATCCTCCTGGCAGGGTTGTATCTCGTGTTGCAGGGGCTGTACCTCCTGCAACTAACTCCTCTAGGGCTCTTTGGCGGAAGGGGTGAGTACGAGCTTGAAAAAAGGGCCTAGGGGGCTGAACTTCTATCCATTTCTCAGGCAACCAGCTATAACTAAGTTCGGTAGGTTTATCACCTCTACTCGAGGATCTTCCCACTCTTTTGCCACAGAGATGGGTGTGCCCTGTTGGTAGGCTGTCCTGGAGTAGCTCACTTAGTTTCGGGGGTTCAAACTAAAATTCTTTTTGCTTGGAGGTACTAGCTAAATCATGATGCAAAAGGTACGAGGGGAAATCTCTGCTTTTTTTAGCTTAACTGGGTTTTTTCATTTCTCTTTCAGCTTTCCCTTGCGGTACTTTTTCTATTGCTCTGTGTTCTTTTTCTATCTCCTATACTATAGTGGAAAAATGGTTTGTTTTGGTTTTGTAGTGCTTATGGGGTTATCTATGTGTGGTTGTTGTTTTTATTTAAGTAGGCTAGCTGTTGGGCTTCAGGGTAATCCGATTTGCACGGATGACTTCTCGGTGTAAGGGAGATGCTTTTCTGTCTTAGCTATACTCTGGTTTGTCCAAGTGCACCTTCCAGTACACTTACCATGTTACGACTTGCCTCCCCTTAGCAGGTTTAGTGTATTAGTTATGGAGGTTGGATAGCTTGGGGAGAGTGACGGGCGGTGTGTGCGCGCTTCAGGGCCGGTTTCAGAGAAGCTCTCTATTCTTCTCTTACTACTAAATCCTCCTTTGGACACATCTTTCAACGTGTCGTCCGTAATTACCTAAAATAGGGAATGTAGCCCATTACTTCCCTTTCCGTACGCTACACCTCGACCTGACGTTTTGGGCTTTGCCAATCTTGCTTATTAATAGTCCTTCACAGGATAAGCTGACGACGGTGGTATATAGGCGGGTTGAACAAGGAAAGGTGAGGTTGAACGGGGGTTATCGGTTCTAGAACAGGCTCCTCTAGGTGGATCTAAAGCACCGCCAAGTCCTTTGGGTTTTAAGCTAATGCTCGTAGTTCCCTGGCGGATGGCTTTGGTAATGGACCATCAATGTTTAGGGCTAGGCATAGTGGGGTATCTAATCCCAGTTTGTGCCTTAGCTTTCGTGGGTTCAGAATTGATAGGGCTACTTTCGTTATTGTTCTTCTTACTTTCGGGTGCGTATAACAGCCTTGAAAGCGTTCGGCTCTAATTTATTATATATCTCTTAACCACTCTTTACGCCGGTGTCTGTCAGCTTGGGTCTCTCGTATAACCGCGGTGGCTGGCACGAGTTTTACCGGCCCTTTAAAACCTTAACTAAGTCGAGTTTTCACTCATGGCTTAATGTTTGTCACTGCTGAGTTCCCTTGAGGGTGTGGCTAAGCAAGGTGTCTTGGGCTAATTTTTGATTGTGCCTGATACCAGCTCCTTGTTCCCAGGAAGGGAACTGTGGGGCATTCTCACGGGGATGCGGAGACTTGCATGTGTAAGTTAGGTTAAAGTTGACAGAAAAGTCAGGACCAAGCTTTTGTGCTTTCGGAGCTTTCTAGGGCCCATCTTAACATTTTCAGCGTTACGCTTTAAGTAAGCTACGATAGC